CAAGCCCTACAGCCAATCCAGCAGCAATAACGGAAGCGGCAGAAATCAGTGGATTCATGAGAAGTTCCTCGTACCAAAAAAATAAATGGTTAATGATACAACCTACCAATGAATTATGACTTAATTCTTTCATCACTACCATTCATCCAACCAAAATAACTACGAACTTCGAATTCAAGTAAAAATATTATTGCATCATCAAAACTACTTAAATATCTCTTTTTGACTTTCTATCGAGAGAGCCTTTTGAAATCTATACAATTTTCGTTCTTACCTTTCTTTGTTCCGACCCATTCTTTGACTTCTTCCATCTTTTTAGATAGATCTTTAATTCGTATCTAACTAGCTAATATAACATATACGCGTATTTCTTTCATAATGTAAACCAACTATTCATCTATCTTCGAGTCAATCCGATTTGATAATCATTAAACAGTCACAAGAGTTGACTTAAAGCCATTATAAATGGATTTAAGTCACTCATTTAGATATAAAATCAACTATCTTTTTTAGAGAACCGCCTAAAGTTCCAACTAGAAAATGAAATGATTTTTCCTTCTTTCAATTTCAATTGAAGTAATAGGCCTCCCAATATTAGGAGGCCCATTACTTCAACTAGTTTCCATGTTCCTCGAACGGATCTCTTAGTTGTTGAGAAGGTTGCCCAAAAGCGGTATATAAGGCCTACCTCGTAAAACTTACAAGTAAACCAGAGTATCGGACCCGATTACTTTTTCAGTGCATGATCGAGGATTGACACGATTATATCGTAAAGATCTTTGTCGGGTACCCCCAGCTTGAGACACAATTCGATAAAACGGTAAAGCTCCGGTTTTAATTCGAGGAAAAGATCGTCGTACCTTTCGTCAGTGAGGATCGGACCATAGATTTCTTGCAAAGCAAGAATTCGATTTGCCATCTGGTCGATCATGAATTCATATAGCGAACTAACGTCAGCTTCATTCCCATAACGCTTCACTAGATGTTCTAGCTCGGCTTGTTTAACAGTCCATATCTTGCCAAAGCTCATCAATTCTAGCCATTCTTGATGGATTATGGTAAGCGCGTCATCTGATGCAAGAGGTATCATAGCAAAGAGTTTCGGAAATCGTGGTTGTGTCATAGTATTCCTCGGGGGGTCTTTTAAGTTTGTTGGGTCCAAAACTGCCCCTGTCTGACTTAGTAAGGGGTCCAGTCCTTACATATAATCATAATAAGCTTATACTTTTTCAGCATTTGCTGATCTATAGATACATAATGCTAATGGTTTAGAGCAAGATTCTTCTCAAAACTCTAGAGATTTAGGAATGCCACGATCTCATCGTAAATTTCGAGGTCTTCCCCCCTAGCATCGCCCACAAACAGGCGATAGTTTCAATTTGATCCGCGAAGAATCGTAGATTTCGCTGGAATAGAATAATAAATTTGAAAGAAATATCAAAATTTGAGATCTCTAGATAGAGATATCAGTCCCGATATCATCAATAAGTCCATAAGCCTGGGCTTCGGTTGGTGTCATAAAAGTATCTCTTTCCATGTCCTCAGCTATAACCCATACAGGGCTGGGCGATATTCTTGCATAATACTCTAGCACAGTTTTGCGTAATTGAAGTACTTCGTCTATGTCCAATTCTGCATCGGCGAGCTTGTTCAAAGGATTTCCTTCTATCTTAGCTTTTGGTTGATGGATCATTACCCTGATGCTAGAATATAATAAAATACTATAATAAAAGGTTCTTCGATTTCGCATAATGAAGGGAAGATAAACGAAGAATAATAAAAAACTAGAATTGCACAACCGTACAGGCATCTTTTATGTATTGCATACGGCTATTGATCCGTACCCTCTATCAAAGAAAGAGAAACAAAGGATCTCTTAGACCCCAATCAGAAAATTACCACCCTTTCCTTAGCGGCCGTTAAAAAGGACTATGATGGCTCCGTTGCTTTATATATTTGATTAAGGAATCCCAAAGTTGCTTTTTTATTTTTTGTATTTGAAATTCTTTTTTAATTTGAATTTATATATATTATAAAAACCTAAAGAATCTTTTTTTTTCACTCCGTCCTAACATAAATATTGTTAATAGACCCCAGGTGTTCAAAAAGTTTGTGACGCTGAACTAGACTCCCGATAGATAAGAAAAATCAGAAATACTTTTTATCTCATACTACTCTCTCGATACATAATCTAATGCTTTGCAAAAACAATAAAAAAACTTTCATATATCGAATTCAAAGTGCCATGCTATTATTACTTAATATTCATATTTCATATGGCGAAGGCATAGTCTTCTTTTTTCTCGCAAATAAAACCTCATTGGCGCCAAGCGTTAGGGAATGCTATACGTTTCGTCAGTGCTCCTCCGGACAGGATGAGAGATGCTATTGAAGCGGCTAATCCCAGGCATAGTGTATGTACATCTGGTATTATTCCTTGGCTCATGTCATACACAGCTAGCCCATTCACTATTTTTCCACCCGTAGAGTTTATAAATAAAAATTGCTCGAGGGTATTATCCTCGATATTTAGAACCGCCATAAGACCGGTAAGGTTAGCCGTAAGCTCGGCAGTAAGTTCTTGGAATAAAAAAAGTGTTCTGGCTCTATAAAGTCGGTCGATTAGGGTAAAATTAAATTCCTTAGGAACCGTACGGGCGCCTTTTGACGCATACGGTTCCAAAATTTTATAAAAAAAAACCAATGTATAGATTCCAACCCACGTTCGGATTTCATAGCATGCTCTTTCGGACTTCGAATTTTGCTTAGATTTTTTGACGAATTTGAATTCCGTTTCTTATAATCTAAAATCTTATAATCTCCCGAGCCTCTTAACTTTTCATTGATGTATTCTTTCGTCGAGATCGAATTCAAATCACGCTGTCATTTTCTTGTTCTTAAATGGGCCTCTTTAATCGTACTCTTTTTAGGTTTAGATTCCACTCCGGGTAATGATCTGCCCGCTTTTGATTTGCATATATAGGACAAATACTCTCATTACCACTTCTTTTTTCTCAATTCATGCATTCCAAAAAATATTTGTGGTCTTCATGCATATTACTCGATTGATTAAGAGAACAGTTTAAGATCACTTCTATTTAAAAATCAATTAATATAAGGAGTAATGGTAGATATGTTACCAATTGGTTTTTTTTAAACGGAGCCAGGATACTTCACTTGATTAGTTCAAGCAAGCCAACCATAAATTATTTGAGTGGATAATAGTAATTTTAACCCCCTACAAATGTATTTAATTATACTTTACTTCACGCTCCAAATTTTTGATCATTCAAAAAATCTTTCTTGGGCGAAATAGAGGATCTCTCGACCGGGGAGAGAACGGGGAAATCCCGTATGACCCAATATATCTGACAAGTCGCACTATAAGTCAAGCCACTCTTCTTCTTCTTCTTCTTCTTCCTCTTCATCTTTTTCTTCATCTTCTTCATCAGAAATTAGAAAAGGTACTTTCGGAACACCAACAGGCATCAACGCCCAAACGACTAGTCGGCGAATTTACTTTAATATGGAAACGTAAAGTTTTGTGTGGTTTGAGAGATATATCTATTCCCATCTATCAAATAGACGGGTATAGAGTTTTGTAGACAAAGTATTGAAAAAAAAAATGAAATTTTCGGACTTTTTAGAAAAATTAGTTGCAAAAAATTCAGTGGATTTAAACCTTATTTTTCGCTAAATCAACCCCGAAATTCTTTTCGAGAATGTCTAATATCTTTTTGATATCTTCTATGCGAAAGTGTTCCATTTGCATAAGATCTTCTTGACTTTTATTCAAAAGGTCTAATAAGGTATATATATCATTACTTTTAAGACAATTATAGACCCTGGGTGGTAATTCTGATTGGTCAATAAAAATCGATTTCAATGCTGTTTTTTTTTCGTTTTTTGTTATTTTTACAAATTTCTCAGAAAGGTTAGAGGGGCATAAGGGAACCCTATGTTCATTGTCCTCTAAATGGAAGTTTTCTTCGTCTGTATGTAAAAAGGGAATAAAGAAATCAATCAAATTCCGAGTGGCTTCATGAAGTGCTTCTTTGGGAGTCAAACTTCCATTTGTCCAGATTTCAAGAAAGAGTATCTCTTGTTTTTCATTTCCAGTCCCATAAGAATGAATACTATGATTCACATTTCGAACAGGCATGAATACACCCCCTATAGGATAACTTCCATCTATAATAATCTTTCCTGTTGTACGATATCCGCGACTCCTTTCGATTTGTAAAAAAATACACAAGTCAATTGGTTCCGTCAAGGTAGCTATATGCTGTGTATTATCAATGATTTCGACAAAAGGTGGTGCGATAATATCTTGAGCGGTTACATATCCGGGGCCCTTGGCACAAATGGCTGCGTCACATGTTCCATATAGATGACTTCTCAATACAATTTCTTGCAAATTTAATAAAATTTCATGGACTGATTCTTGAATACCTACTATGGAAGAATATTCATGTGGTATTTTCTCAAATTTTGCGTGCGTAATACACGTCCCTTCTATTTCTCCAAGCAAAGCTCGTCGTATCGCAATGCCTATTGTGTCAGCTTGACCTTTCATAAGTGGAGATAGAATAAAGCGTCCATAATAAAGACGTTTACTGTCTGCTCTTGATTCAACACACTTCCACTGTAGTGTCCGAGTAGATACTCTTACTTTCTCTCGAACCATAATAATATTATTTAATCAGATCCTTGAATCATTTATTTCTCTTGTTTCTCTTGCTCTTGAAATTTCTTCAATTTTGATTTCTACACGCGTCTTTTTTTCGGAGGTCTACAGCCATTATGTGGCAAAGGAGTTACATCCCTTACAGAAGTTAATCGTAGACCCCTTTTGTGAATAGCTCGTAATGCTGCCTCTCTTCCGAGACCGGCACCTTTTATCCGGACTTGTGCTCGTTTCATCAAGACTATACGCATAGCGTCTCGGGCTACAGTTTCAGCAGCAAATGGCGATCCTTTTCGGTTACTTCGGAAGCCGCAAATACCGGCAGAGGACGAAGAAATAACTCGACCCTCTATATCTGTAACAGTCACAATGGTATTATTAAAACCTGCTTGAACATGAATAACCCCTTTGGGTATTCTACGTGTCTTCTTACGTGCACGCTTACGTTGAATATACGCACGAAATTCCCGTGTAGCTTTTGCCATATTTTATCATCTCATAAATATGAGTCCGAGATATATGGATATATCCATTTCATGTCAAAAAGGATCTCCTCTTTTATTTGAATATGGGGCCCTTTCCCGAGTTTCATTATCCTTGTCTTTGTTTATGTCTTGGATTGGAACAAATTACTATCATTCGGCCCTGCCGGCGTATTAATCGACATTTTTCACAAATTTTACGAACAGAGGCTCTTATTTTCATATTTGCCGACCCTTAACCTAAATTCTGAATCTACTTCTTGGAAGAAAATAATTTTCTTGAAATTTTGTATCTCGAATCCTATTAAACGTTGAAGTTGAAAAATACCTAAATTTTTCAATCGTGTTTTTCGCAAAGTGGAGAAATTATACGTCCTTTAGTTGAATCATATTCAATTTTGGCGTGATCCGCTGGTAGGATCCTAAGCTGTATCTTTCCCGAACTATAACCAAGAACTCTATAATTTTAGGTTTTTTATTTTACTGAAAATCTCTTTTCTTCTCTACTATATACAAAGAATATCCTAGAAAGATTAAAAGAAAATCATGTATTGGTCCAGATAAATCCATTATCGAATATATATATTATTAAAAAAGAGATAAATAAATTGAAAGCTTTTATAACTTTATTGATCTGTCCAGGAAAAAAGAAGTCACTCTATTTTTTTATGATAGTTCTTAATTATTAATTGAGTTCCATTTTCATGTATGTGAATTAATGTAGATATAGCTTGACGCAATTTCCTTCTTTCTTCGAAAGGGTCGTTTAAGCCTATATATTTTGACTATTTTTAAATCCTTAATATAAATCTAGAATATATATAGATAAATAATATATTCTAGTCAAAACAATATATGTCGTTTTCAAAGATGAGGTCGTCGATGAGATACGATATTCGACAACCTGTCCCCCTTCTCTTCTTTGTCCTAAATAGAAAGTTTCTAATTTCATTTTTATATTAGAAGGATTACCATATATAACACAAACTTTCTCCGCCGATTCTTTCTAATCGAGCTTCTCGGTCTGTCATTATCCCTCTAGAAGTAGAAAGGATTACAATCCCCATCCCGCCTAAAATTCTAGGAAGTCGTTGATAGTTCGAATAGATTCGTAGACCAGGTCGACTGATCCGTTTTAAATTTAACAATTTTCTATTTCCTTTCCAATTCCTTCGTAGAGTTAAAACCAAAAAAGCTTTGTTGTTTTCTCGATGTTTTCTCACGTTTTCGATAAAACCTTCTCGTACAAGTATTTTAGCCATACTTTCACTGATAGTAGTAAATGCTATTCGAACCACTCTTTTTCTAGCCAGTTCAGCATTTCGTATAGAGGTTAGCAGGTCAGCAATAGTATCCTTCCCCATAATGTAATGCCTCCAAATTTGGATATAATCAACATATTTTTCTTGGTTGTAACTATGAATTTTTTAGGGTATATGCGTGAAACCCAATCTAGTAACTTACTCTTAATCTTTTTTGTCACATAGCTTACTATACCCATATTATGGAACTAGATTCTGGTCTAATTTTATAAAACTTCGGGAGCTAATGAAATTATTTTCGTAAAATTAAACTGTCTCAATTCCTCTGAAACCGCACCAAAAACTCGACTTCCTTTTGGATTTCCCGCTTGATCAATGACAACTGCAGCATTGTCATCATATCGTATTATCATACCGTCGTCGAGTTTGAGTTCTTTACAAGTACGTACAATTACAGCTCTGACCACTTCTGATCTTTGTAGTGACATTTTTGGAACTGCATCTTTGATCACAGCAACAATAACGTCACCAATATGAGCATATTGGCGATTGCTGGCTCCTATGATGCGAATACACATTAATTTTCGAGCCCCGCTGTTATCCGCTACATTCAAATAGGTCTGAGGTTGAATCATATCATTTTTTATTTGTTCTTTAAAATGCAAAGTAAAGGGCGAAGAAAAAAAATATTCTTTGGCGAAAAAACAAAACCTGCACCTACGATTGTTTTTTTATCCACACAACGTATTTATTTTGTCAAAATTTTATCTCGAAAGAATGAATTGAGTTCGTATAGGCATTTTTGATGCTGCTATTGAAATAGCCCTTCTGGCTATTTTTTCTGTTACTCCGCCGATTTCATAAAGTATTCGACCTCGTTTAACAACAGCTACCCAATATTCAGGATCTCCTTTACCTGAACCCATACGTGTTTCCGCGGCTCTTACTGTAACCGGTTTGTCTGGAAATATGCGTACCCATATCTTTCCGCCGCGGCGTGCATTTCGTGTCATTGCCCGCCGACCAGCTTCTATTTGTCGAGATGTGATCCAAGCAGGTTCAAGTGCCTGAAGAGCATATTTACCGAAACAAATATGATTACCTCGATAAGAGATTCCCTTCATTCTTCCTCTCTGTTGTTTACGGAATCTGGTTCTTTTGGGGTTATAGTTGATGGTTGGTTTTCAATTCCATCTCTACTACAGAACCGGACGTGAGAGTTTCTTCTCATCCGGCTCCTCACGAATAAAGGTATTCAAAAATAGCGAATTTTCATGAACTTCAGATAGAATAGAATTTTAATTAAGATATACATATAGTTAATAAGTATAAGTAATACACCGAAGTATGGATTTCATTTAGTCCATATCAAATATATTATTAATTTGTACCTTAGCTATATAGATAGCTAACCAAAAAAATAACTATTTATAAGAACTATTAATAGTTAGTGTAAATTATTATATATGGTTATATAGCAGATTGTATTGGTTTTGATAATGTTCAAATGAATCTTTCTTTTATTTTTTATCCTTTAATTGAACTGTATTCTCGTATTTAATTGGCCCTAATTTAGTAATCTAAGAAAATGAAGTTTTCGCGGGCGAATATGTACTCTTTCAATTCAACTTCTATTCGGTTGTAGAAATAGTTCATAACTTTTTCGAAGAGATGAATTGGTCTCTGGTCCCTTTCGCCATCCAGATCGATGAATCATTATAATTCGTTTTCAATAGAATCTTTTAGATCCACAGGTTCCGTCGTTCCCATCGCTTCTTACTTAATGGTTAGGTCTGAATTCTGCAATGGAGCTCGTAATGAAATTTGGTTTTGAGTCAATCTTCTCAGTCTTTATTGGCTCGAAGCTCTTGATTTTTTTTGTTTTGTTCTCTGGATAGATTCGTTTTATTATGGATCAATCCGGATTGGTGCTTTCTTACACTGCACTTTTTTTATGAGATGCCTCATAGACCTTACATCTTACATATTGAAATTAGATATCATCAATCTTCTTTTTCTTTCTTTCTCTCACCCTTCTAGTTATCCACATCCTTATTTTCCTTTCTTTATTTTTCTTTACAACTTCAACTCAGATTTTTTGTTTTTCTTTATCGAAAAAGATTTCAGTTGCTACAAGGTTATGATTGATTTGTCATATCTTGACTGGTTCTTTGGATCTAGATAATGCAAAGCGATGAGTTGGTTATTATTTCTATAGTTATTAGTTTATCCTATGGGGCTGATTTGAATCCTAGCCCTAAAAAACCAACGAGTCACACACTAAGCATAGCAATTATATCAAACGTTCAATTGAATTTTTATTAACTCCGAGAGAATTAAGAAGAATTCAGAATGCGCATTATTTTATTTTAATTTTTTAGATTCAACAGAAAAAAAAAATGGCTTTCTCGGTTTTTCTTCCAGCAACGAATTGAAGGGAAAGGCAAGGTTTATAAGTCTCCGTCTATAAATATCCAAATTTTAATGCCTAATACTCCATACATAGTTTGAACTGGATAGGAACAATAATCAATTTTAGCTCGAATGGTTTGTAGGGGAAGCCGACCTTCTTGGATCGATTCAACCCGGGCAATTTCTTTTCCGTCAAGACGTCCTGCAATTTGTACTCGAATTCCTTTTGTATTTGCTGTTTCAGTTAATTCAATTGCCTTTTTCATTGCTTTTCGAAATGAAACTCTCTTCTTTAATTGGGCGGATATATATTCTGCAAGAATCTTAGGATTTCTATAAGGCTGTGCAATTCGTATGATAGTAAGGTTAAGTTTTCGGTTCACACAGTGAAATTCTTTTTGTAGATTCCGTTGTAATTCTTTGATTTCTCTTTTGACTTCTCGTTCTTGCTTTTCGTCGGCAAATTTTAATTTTAATAATGTCGTATAGATTTTAATTTTCATTTCATCGAGTCTTTTTTGAATCTCTATACACGTAATTTCCTCGATGACGAAGGCGATTTTCATATTTTTTTTTACATAACTCTTGATGTAATCTCGTATTTTTTCATCTTCTTGTAGATTTGCAGAATAATTTTTTGGTTGTGCAAACCAAATAGAATGATGCTTTTGGGTTGTACCAAGTCTGAAACCAAGTGGATTTATTTTTTGTGCCATGCTCCCCCATTACTATATATATCATGATAGTCTATTACGAATGCATAGTCATCTTGAGGAAAAGAGAAATCTTTCATTACAATAGTTATATGGCAGGTAGGTTTTTTTATCGGATAACTATGTCCTCGAGCTCGAAGTTTTACTCTCTTCATGGTCGTACCCTCGTTGACTTCAGCTTTAATAATGTATAAATCTTCTTTGTGACAACCCAGACTGTAACTAGCATTTGCTGCTGCTGAATAAACTAATTTTAAAATGGGATAACATGCTCTAAAAGGCATGAGTTCTAATATCATAATTGTTTCGTCGTAAGAATGTCCCCGAATTTGATCAATTACTCTTCTCGCTTTGTGAGCAGACATAGATAGATGTTGACCTAAAGCGTATACTTCTCTTTTTTTATTCTCTAACATAAAGTTCTCCTCCTACTAATCCATTATA